TCCATTAGACAATGGACGCCGTTCATTCTTATTTTTTCGTATTTTGATTTTTCTTGAGTTGAAAACAAAAAAGTCGGATTATACGTGAAATCATTTTTGGAATTGTATATTCAATGATTCACTAACCGTAATGAAATCTCAAATCATAATAAAATATATTATCTATATTTTAGAATAGAATTCTAATAGAATATTTAGAAAAAAAGAAAAAGCGGGTAGCGGGAATCGAACCCGCATCGTTAGCTTGGAAGGCTAGGGGTTATAGTCGACGTCGATTCAGTGCTTTGAACGTCTCTAATTCAAAACCGAACATGAAACTTTGGTTTCATTCGGCTCCTTTATGGAAGGAGAGTAAATTCTTAGATCTAAGATGTGAACAAAATGAACAAAATTATACCCATAACACCTACGTCAGCTTTTTATTTGAATACAAAAAAATGAATTGCTTTCTAGATGATCCTTCTAGGAGAAGGTGATTTTGACAATCTTTCTAGTTACTTCGTTCTCTATTTCTATTTCAGAGGATCCTAAGGAAAAGGATTTTTTTCCACCGAGCTAAAACAATACGCCGATGTCTCTAGTAAACCAAAGTCATCGCTGAATAGCTATTTTGCTCCAATTTCTTTTTTTAGAAAGAAAAAATGGAGGATTTAGTTACGATTAGAAATCGATCTTTTATCTTTAGCCATGGATCTTTTACTCATACTTATTCAATTGTAAGTCTTGGTCCAATTCAAAAATTATGTTTCGCAATTTCATAATCCAACTTTTCAATTTAATTTATAAGTGATTCATGGATACAAATCACGAGAATCCGTATTTTTTTCTCGAATTTCTTATTGAGAGGTAAAGGATTAAACCCTTTTAAGAAATAAAGTTTTTGATCGGAATATGAATAAAACCGAAAGACCCTTTAACTATTAGGGGTTAATAGAACGAATCGCACTTTTACCACTAAACTATACCCGCTACAATATGATTATTGTATACAAATGGACCTTTTGTCTAGCAAGATAATTGAGCATGATCAAGATAGGATTATCAAAGAATTGTCAAAATGTAGAGTGCTGGACTTTTTCACGAGTAGATTCAAATTTAATGAGATTTGGAAAAGAGGCTCCATTTCATTATTTATTTAAATATTTATTTAAATTTAATTCAAAATTGAAATTAAAGTTAAATAAATAAAGTTTTCTCTTTTGCTGAAGAAGTTAGATACGGATCAAAAAAACACTAAAATCATAACGGAAAAAATGTATTGTGGAAGAATTGATAGTTTCTTTTTTAGTTCGGGTAAAATAGAATAAGTATAACAAGAAAAGAATGTAAATAGTATTTCTTCTTTATTGTCGTTGCTTGAATATTTTATATTCAATTGAATATAATTATAATATATATAATAAAAAGTCCTTTTTGCTTTCAAATCAGATAAATCATTATTTATCTATAATTCTAATTTGTTGGAACAAAAAAAAAGAGCCCGGCTAGGTACTGACCAGGCCGGGCCGTGAGAATAAGAAGGGCCTTTCGAACAAAATCAACACAAAGAGGTCTTGGTTATTTTTTTTAGTTCGATTGTTGGCGCGGTCGAGTCCATCTTTTAGATATTAGATAAAGGAAATTCCTGATTCGTGGATCTCTCTATATAGAAATAATAGAATAGAGAAAGAAAAGAGATAAAAAAAAACTCTTTAGATTATGTGTAATGTAGTAATTCTCTTTTTCAATCGGGAGAGATGGCTGAGTGGACTAAAGCGTCGGATTGCTAATCCGTTGTACGAGTTATTCGTACCGAGGGTTCGAATCCCTCTCTTTCCGTTTCCGTTGATGACTTTATTTATTTATATAACTTTAATTTATTTATATTATTTTTGATTTCTTTTTTTTTTCAAATTTTGAAAATCTTAGTGAAACGTGTGAATAGATAAAATCCTAAGAAAATTTGAAAATTAACCAAGGAAACCTTTTGTATTTTATTCTTCACGTCCAGGATTACGCCCCGGATCATTAGATAGGAATCCAAAGATAAAGAGAGAAACAAAAAATATCACTACGGTATAAACGAAGAGTTTCAGAGTAAGCATTACACAATCTCCAAGATTATTTTTTAGAAAAAAAAAAGAAAATAGATCTTCCATTTTTCTACCACATATCCTATTTTGATACCAAGAAATGAGGTTTTTTCTAGAAATGTATTGTCACAAATGCATTTGTTTTTCATTAAAAAATTGCGTTTATATCCAAATTTAAATATTGTGAGAGACCCTAATAGGGTTAGGGTCTTTGACTGGATGGCTGGAAGGCTCAAAAACGAGGAAATGGGGGTAAGCCTGATTTATGGCGACTATCCACGAATTTCAATGTATGAATCAGGGATTTATACTATAAAACTTATCTGATTTTATTTTATCAATTGTTAGAATTTTTTCTCGAGGAAATCATGCATTTTCTAGGATATTATTATTTAGGATCTTATCGAAAACTTACAGCAGCCTGCCAAACAAAAGCTAAGAGAAAAAAAAACAGAGGTATGACTGGCATAACATCTACGATTGGATTCAAAAAAGCATAGGCTTCAGGCAATTTGCCGAAGAAAAAACTACTCGAATAAAGGGGCGAATTAATACAAATACAGATCAAACTAACGATATTAAGCATAACAGACATTTTGTTCTTGGAGATAATTGCATTTTGGTTGCCTTTTTGATATAAGGAAAAAGAAAGTAAGGTAAGATAGACAAAAATCCTTCTTTTCTTTGAATCCATCCAACCAAAAATTCTCCAATTCTCAAAGGAGAATAGAAGAAATCATACTTTCATACAATATCTTAATTGAATTCTATGTAATGATCAATAAATTAAGTTGAATTCTGTATCTATATGTATCAAAATCCTAGTACCGGTCTATTCTATTATTCTATAGATATAGAAGATCTATATTCTATAGATAGATTCTATATCTAGATATATATTTAGATATTTATTTGGGCTGTAGTTGACAAACAACCAATAACAATATTATTGTTTCTTAGTGTCGATTAGCAATCGAAATGGGGCGTGGCCAAGTGGTAAGGCAACGGGTTTTGGTCCCGCTATTCGGAGGTTCGAATCCTTCCGTCCCAGCGCGGATCCACTTTTTATACTGCATTATTCCCATATAAACTATATCATAATATAAAAAAAAGTGGGGGGTGGATAGGCATAGGCTATATTAATTAGAAATTTAAGCATCTGTGTCTGCTTGAATTTCATTAACAAACGATCAAGTTCCATGTTCTATAGTATGGTATTTATACTATATCTATAACAAACAGTGACAATTGTTCAGTCTATCTGATAGATATGAGAAACCTTCCCTATTTTTTTTCGATTTTGATTTTCGTAATCTTATTAAAAAAATCAAAATTCAAATCTTAACTTACATTATTTTTTCTACATCTCATTCTCATGAAAAAAAATGGATTTCTTTCTTTTTTTCTTTGATCTATTTCAAATTTTTATTTGAAATTAGTGATGAGTCAATTCAAAAAGAAAGACTGATCTTCCTATAAAGATCAAAGGCGATGCTTTTTGTCCAATTTTCTTCAAATCCAATCAAATTAAATAATGATGTTTAATTTAAATTAAATAGTGAATTTCACTTAGAAAAATTTTTAATGATTTGGAATCTTTGAAAAAGTAGAAAATCATTTAATTTATCCTATTAAGTCACTTGAAAATGTAGATTCAAAAACTTATTCATTTTTATTTATATTAATATATATCTATAATTATTATTAATATAAATTAATATTATTTTAATTTAATTATTTTATTTATATATTTCTATATATAAATTTCTTTTTTCTTTCTATTATCTATATATTCTATTAGTAATTAGTATGTTAAATATGTTCAAAATGTTGTCTTACTAAGATTTTTTCAGAAAAATCTTGTTTCATATATTCATATATAGAAGAAAAGGTATAGATTACGATGTCTATGGACAGCTGAACCGATGACTATTCATGATTCCATGATTGAATCAATTCCATACCGGTATACCGGTTCCAAATTAGAGGAATGTTATGGTAAAACTTCGTTTGAAACGATGTGGTAGAAAGCAACGTGCGACTTGAAGGATATGACCCATTGTGGATTTTTACATCCATCATTTTAAATTTGTCTAGGAATGAGGTGCTCTTGGCTCGACATTGTTTGTTCTGTTACACTTGAACCCTTCATTTTTTGTCGGGTTGTAATGTAAATAGTCCATGATGGAGCTCGAACAGAAAGTATTAATTCATTTCTCAGGGGCAAGGATCTAGGGTTAATGCCAATCAACTGGAACAACTTCGTAAATATATGGAAAATTGAAAGGATCCAATTCGAGCAAGTTTCCAATTCAAAAGCAAAACTTGTTGAAATTGATCCAAAATTTTCGATTCAACGTGTATCATGCTAGAATCAACCATCCATAGGATTCTTTGATAGAAAGAAATCAAAAAGGGTATGTTGCTACCACTTTGAAAGGATTAAGAAGCACCGAAGTAATGTCTAAACCCAATGATTAAAAATAAGAATAAAGGGTTTAAAAACAAGGAAACACCCTTTGTAATTGTTAATTCTCTCGATAGTCTCAATAACTGGATCCGACTAAAGAATCCAAATAGAATTTGAAATAGTTTAACCGGGATAAACGAAAGGGAGTAAAGACTACTCAATAAATGAAATTGACTAAAGATTTTCCTTTGAGCTATTTAAGAGTTATCCGATTTGAGTTATGAGTACGAACTGTTTCTTTTTCATTTTTCAAGAAGAAAAAGACTGAAATCATAGTCTAATTGATATTCATTTTATAGGTCCATTTGTCATTTAATTTATTATTTATTAGAATTAGATACATAGGCAAAACTTCGAATTAAATCATTTTTTCTCGAGCCGTACGAGGAGAAAACTTCCTATACGGTTCCAGGGGGGGTATTGTTCATCTATATCTATCCCAATGAGCCGTCTATCGA